TGATTCCTAGGTGTAGTGCTTTTTCCCCGATGCCACCTATTGGTACTAAATGAAGTAGTATTGACCTCCAATACAGAACCTATAGATGTAACCTTTCGCTCAATACTAAAATTGAGAATTGAAGCATCTAAGGCTGCATCAATCGAGGATACACGACAGAAGGAATTGCTCTATCTCTAAACTTCACCTTCACCAAGCGTAGGTTTCTTTCACTAATTTGTTTTTTTCTATTCCTAACTACGTTCTTTTTCTCGTAAAACTGAGGGGTAAAAAAAAACAAGAAAAAATCAAATCGCACCATCTCTGTAATAGGTAAATGCCTTTTTTTCTCCTGAAGTTGTCGGAATTATTCGTAATAAAATATTGGCTACAATTGAAGAGGTCTTATCAATAAAATTTCCATTTATTCGAGATCTAGGCATAATTAGCAATTCATTATATAATTCTTCTCATCCCCTTTCGGGTAAAACGATCCCACAAAAAAAGGAATTGTACAGTACAAAATGACATAAAAACAGACTTATTGGAAAAAATTTGGTGTCTCTCTTTTGGACAAAGATGAAATGAAATAGTTGAATCAGATTATATTTCATTCCAATTTCGTAGTATACCAGTATACCAATAACTATTACTATTTCATCTAAGTTGAATAACCAAGTTTTCTATGGATTTTTAGAACTCGAGAATTTTTGATTTGGTTATGATCCAAAAAGGAAAAGAATAGAATCATCATTCAATCAAATTCAAATAATGTAACCATCCTTTTTGTTTGCATAACGTGTATGTGCCACACCATACAATTGAAATAGTTGAAATAAAAAGATTCATCGGACGATTCATGAATTTCATGGGTTAGCTGATGAAAGAAGTTGTTGTTGATAAATATGAAATTGAAAAAGAAATTTTTTTATGGAACCACCGCATCGGGCGGTCATACATGTACTACAATTCAGATAATTAAGATGAAGGACTCGCTATTCATTCGGATTTTGGTCAAGAATAACATTCTGTAGGAGAGATGGCCGAGTGGTTCAAGGCGTAGCATTGGAACTGCTATGTAGACTTTTGTTTACCGAGGGTTCGAATCCCTCTCTCTCCGTTTCTTTTCATTCATCAACGTTACCTACTACAATGTATCAAAGAAAATAAGAATTGATATCATTATTTTAACGCCTTATTTAATAGACATTATCTATCCCTATCTATCCCTAATTAATACCTGCGAAAATACAAATAGAAATATCGTCTTGATATTGAAAAGAAGAAAAAAATCAAAAGAATCCTATTGCCGATCCTTTTTTGATACGTGAATGAGACAGGGTACGAGGTACTCTATTTACTTCAGCGAAAGGAGTCCAAATTGGTATGAACCTTGCTTTTTTATTTTCGTTAGAATCAAGTCTGACGGGAATAATATTCTACGACCAACAACTCATTTATTTTCAGACCGATCCATTTACTATCTATTATTTGATTTACAAATCCTTTATATTGTAAGGAGTCAATAGTCAAATGGTTTGGCAATTCCCCGCGGGGGGATGAAACAAGATAATTTTGAATCAGAGTTTTCGATCTTTCTTTATCCTTCGTAGTAATAATATCTCGGGGTTTGCAACGATAACTTGGTATATCCACTATACGACCATTAACGAAAATGTGTCTATGGTTAACTAATTGTCTGGCTCCTGGAATGGTCGAAGCCATACCTAATCGAAAAAGGATATTATCCAAACGCATCTCGAGTAGTTGTAGTAAAACCTGGCCTGTTGACCCTTTGGCTTTTCCAGCAATATGCACATATTTAAGTAATTGTCGTTCTGTCAGACCATAATGAAAACGCAATTTCTGTTTCTCTTCTAAACGAATACGATATTGTGATCTTTTTCCAGAGCGCAATTGGGTTTGAAGATCACTTCTGGATCTGGGTCTTTTACTAGTTAGTCCTGGTAAAACCCCCAGCCGGCGTATTTTTTTGAAACGAGGTCCTCGGTAACGAGACATAGAAAGGCTCCTTTTTGATTCACTTTTATTTGACAAAAAAATATAAAATCAGACTGAACTAAAGGATCAGCAAAGCAAAACTCAATTTACTAAAGTCCTACAAAACAGAATAAAATAAATTTGATCAATTAAATTTTATCAATATTCGGATTTTTTGTATATATAGGAAATTCAAGCGAAGGTTACGTTTTCCAATTTCTTCTGTAGAGATCTAATTGTTCTAGTCAACTTTTTTCTTTATAGCTATAGCTGCAAGTTATCATGACATAATAGATCGGTGATCCGACATTTAGAGAAAGCGAGAGTAGAGATTTTCAATCATGTAAATAAAAAAATAGATAAAAAAAAAGAGCCGGCTATCGGAATCGAACCGATGACCATCGCATTACAAATGCGATGCTCTAACCTCTGAGCTAAGCGGGCGGATATAAGAGCAATAGTGTATAGGAATACAGGAAACTATCGAATCTTAGCTATTTCCTAGTGATTATTATTCTTTTTTTCTTTTATTTATTGATTCTTTCAATTTCTTCTATTTATTAAATATTAGTTATATATTTTAGAAAATATTAGTTATATATTTTAGATTCTATTTAGAAAATAGAAAAGAAAACTATTTAGATCTAGATAAATTAGATATATAAATAGAAATCTAAATTCAATTCCATATTCATATATATGAAATATGAAAAGAAAATATCAATGAAATTAGAATTCGAAATGAAAAAAAAAAGAAGAATGAATATCGACCTTTCCACTATTCAAAACTACACTGTAAAAATGAAGGAGGAGGAAAGGCATATATATATATGTGGTATATATCTATCCATATTGAATTGCGGATAGATCAATGATAAAATCATTTGATATTGAAAAAATAGGGTTTCTAGATGAAATGATATAATCTAGAATAGAGGAAAAAAATAAAATAACAGCATACACTTTTTCAATATTTTTCAATATAGGAATCATTACCTAATGGATTCAATAGTGCCAAGATAAATGAAAGATGTGGATGGAATTACAGCTGGATCCTTGTCTCAAAGGCTCAAAGGAAAGGGGGATATGGCGAAATTGGTAGACGCTACGGACTTGATTGGATTGAGCCTTGGTATGGAAACCTGCTAAGTGGTAACTTCCAAATTCAGAGAAACCCTGGAACTAAAAAAGGGCAATCCTGAGCCAAATCTTTGTTTCAAGAGAAAAAACGATGGAAAATGAGAATAAAAAGGGGATAGGTGCAGAGACTCAATGGAAGCTGTTCTAACGAATGAAATTGATTACGTTACGTTAGTAGCTAAAAGACTTCTATCGAAATGACAGAAAGGATACGTCTTATATACCTAAGACGTACGTATACATACTGACATAGCAAACGATTAATCACAACCCAAATCTTATATCGAATTCTATTCTGTATCTCTATATCTCTATATATTTAGATATGAATTTTCAAATTTATATATGAAAATAGAAATCTTCTCTTTCTTTCTATTAATATATTAAATATTATATTATTAATATGAGTAATATAATAGTATGAGATAAGGATCTATAAGAAACCCTATATTTCTATTCTTTTTTCATTAGAATGATAGAGATCAAAAAGATATATGAAAAATTTAAGAGTTCTTGTGAATCAATTCCAATTGAAGTTGAAAAAAGAATAGAATTCGAATATTCAATAATCAAATTCTTCATTCCAGAATTTTTGATAGATCTTTTGAAATTTAATCAGACGAGAATAAAGAGAGAGTCCCATTTTACATGTCAATACCGACAACAATGAAATTTATAGTAAGAGGAAAATCCGTCGAATTTTTCAATCGTGAGGGTTCAAGTCCCTCTATCCCCAATAAAAAGCCCATTTTACTTCCTCGCTCTTTATTTATCCTCATCCTCTGTTATTCATTTTTTTTCATCAGTGACTCAGTTTAAACAAAATGAAATATCTTTCTCATTTTATTCACTCTGTTCTTTCACAAATGGATCCAAATATAAATCCTCGTATCTTTTTCCAATCCAATCTCATTTGTTTTGTATAATACGATATGAAGATATATGTTCAAGGAATCTCCGTTATTGAATCATTCATAGTCTATATCTTTTTCCTTACATTTACAAAAAAAAGTCTTCTTTTTGTGAAGATCCAAAAATTTCAGGGGCTAGAGCCAATTTGTTAAGATTTTCTTTTTTAGTTCTTTTCATTGACATAGATAGAAGTACTCTGCTAGGATGATGCACGGGAAATGGTCGGGATAGCTCAGTTGGTAGAGCAGAGGACTGAAAATCCTCGTGTCACCAGTTCAAATCTGGTTCCTGACACGTGAATAATGTATCGGATAGATCTTTCTTAATACCTCATACAAATGAAATTAATTCATTAAGACGGATCGGAATAGATATTCTTTACTTTCTTTTTCATTTTTTTCTCTCTTTTTTTTTTAGTCCCTCCGCAATACGAATGAAAGTCCAGTTACTTTTTTTGTTTTTCCTCTAGAAGAGCAAGATGCTCATTGAATGATAAAAAACCCCTTTTTTACTTATTTTACTTATATGACACGACTCCCGATTTCGTTTCAATTTCAATCAATGAGCATCTTGAATTTCATAGAAATTGGACGTAATATAGTCTTTATTTAAAGGCCAGCCTATCCAACTTTCAGGCATGAAGATACGTTTGATGATTCTTATAAGAAATTACCAATATATCATAATATTTCCGTTCCTGAAAATAAGCACTTCTTCAAATCCAGAAAACTGACGGGGTTTGAGGATTACTCCTGAGAGCAAATACTTTTATGCATACCTCTTCTGGTTTATCTATACCATAACGTATTTTCGTAAGGTGATACACACTAGCTAAAAATCCGCCTGGTATCATAGGCACACTGGGAGCGTAAATAATTGTAACCATATACATATGAAATGACAGCAATGGAATTCCAATCCTCGGGGATTAAAGATCTATGAATTAACTAATGCTTGACTAGCCAATCAGATAAATGAACCTGCATCTTCTTCATCTCTCACACCTTTCTCTTTGTATGAATATTTAACATTGACCGAGGAAGATTGGATTTGAAAAAGATTTCAAATCCAAAAGGTATCTCTGAAATAGATGGTGATTTATAGAGTAATCCTTGATCATAATTTCCAGTATGAGTACTGTGTCGAAGGTAAAACTTGTGATTAGTAGTAAAACATCGATTTTCCTATTCTATATCTTGGCACCAACCCATAATGATCAAAGTCGAATCGCGAGCCTATGAATGAAGAAAATGAAATGAAAAAACAACTGGTACCATAGATAAGCGGCCATAAACTGGAAAGTATTGACCAATTCGAGAGATCATTCGATGTAGTTGAAATAATGAAATTGGGGTTATTTGGTTAAGTAATTAAGTAATCGAAACTCAAACAAATTAAGAAATGTTTCAATGTCATCCTTTCCTTTTCTTTTGATTGTCTAAATATTCAGCTAAGACCATTCCAACGCTCCTTTTCGCCATGCATAAACTGAACCCACAATTGGGAATTTCTAAGTTTCTATAAATACAGATACGCCCAATACATAAAAGCTCATTGTCCATGGATAATGAAAGACCATTTCAACAGCAAAAAAAACAAAAACTAGAGCAAACATGTAATAGCAAATTCGTAATTGTACCCAAGCATCCCCATTGGTTCTCTACCTGATTCATAACTAGTAAACTTTTCTGGACCTTACCTAAAATCCCAGAAATTACAAATGTCAAGATAGGAATAACGCTTGATATGATATTATTAGGAATGCCCAGAAAATATCATATTCGTGAAATAGAAACATAAAACTATGAATGTGGAATTAGGTTGAATTATTCCATTTGAATTGGAATTTGAAAATCATATAGAACTTTTTAGATGAAACAAGAAAAGATTTTTGATCCGCATAGTTGAGAGTTTTTTTGCTGTAGGACATACCTTGTTTCAAAATTCATCTAATGTCATCCCACTTCTCTTTTTCTTTTTTTCTCCTTTTTTCAATTCTCTTTCTATATGTGATGTGTAATATATGTGATGTGTAATATATGTGATGTGTAATATAGAATGCTCTTATACTTAGTTATTTTTTCTTCTACTTATTCTTATACTTAGTTTATACTTATTATCTTATATAATCTTATATATATTTTTTCTATTTCATATTGATCTTATATCTTATAAATAGAAAGTCAAAGTAAAGAATTCCCTATCTTATATTAACTTTTCTATTAACTTAGAATAATTATAGATAGTAATTAGAGTAATATACTATAGTAAGAGTAATATAGTAAAGAAGAAATTCAATTTAAAAATTTAAAAAGAAAAAGAATAAAAAGATGATAAAGAACATATGTAATTTCTTCATGAAAGTGGATGAAGAGAGATGGGTATTTGATCCGAGATTTGACAAATACCAATTAGGTCTGTCGGAATGAATTATTGTGTTTATTTTATTGTTCCTACTACTACTCAAATTTCTATACAAAACAAAAATGGAATGTATTAGGGCTATACGGACTCGAACCGTAGACCTTCTCGGTAAAACAGAGAAAACTTATTATTATCGAAATGATTCGAACTGTTTCAAAGACCCAACATGCATTTTGTTGCATTGGGCTCTTTCATCAACTGATGTAAAAATCAGTTAGTCCACCATAGTTTTCTTTAGAGGAAGATAAGAAGATATTGAGATGGCTCCATGTGCTCTGATTCATTATTTGTATCCTGATCTAGGAGCAATACCAAAGTGTTTCAAAGAAGGGTGACCTTTATTTAGGTCTGCCTTCGGCCTAGATCAACCTAAATGAAATGCAGTCTCTATCGCTCCGCTGCAAGAGTAAAATATGAGACTTCATACACCTCAAAGCTCATAGGACGAAAAGAGGTTCTTTTGAGATCCTTATACTCATTATGCCTGGCATTGAATGGGCTGAGCATTTACCTTATAATGGCAGGTTCTATTTGATTTAGCACCGGAATTCACACTTGAACCGGATCAAACCAAATTTGTCAGGCTATTTTTCTCTTGTTCTCTCGAATCTACGGAGTAAGACATCGACTTTTCAAAAAGATCAATTATGGTCATTGCATAATGAGCTCCTTTGAAAAACATTGGCGCACGTGTAAACGAGGTGCTCTACCTAACTGAGCTATAGCCCTTGTCATAACCATTTTAATATAGAGAGAATTTCTTGTCAAGTCTTGTCAAGAAGGGTATCCCATAATCTCACATAATAACTCTCTAATTATGTTTACTGGTAAAAGATTAATATTGCTTAGAAAACATATTTTACCTATAATCCATCGAAGTGATGGAGACCCTTTTTGTGGTGATAAATGACCTACTTAACCCAGTGGTTAGAGTATTGCTTTCATACGGCGGGAGTCATTGGTTCAAATCCAATAGTAGGTAGAACTTATTAGATACCGGATTCCATGGTATCTAATAAGTTTTTCTACTCATCCTCTTTTTTTCGTTATGTTCTATCATCAGATTAATCAAATTAGACTTCATTGTGGTCAATTTGTGGAATCAAGATGTAGTGTGTAGTATATAAATCTTTTTATTTTGATTGAATATATTGACTACTAAGAGGAAATTACTTTGACAGCTTCTACTCGTGTCCTAGCTCGTCTGAGAGCTAGATTTGCCTCAATTGCTTGTCTCTTACCCTCAGCTTTACTCAAGTTAGCTTCAGCTATTTCAAGAGTTTGTTGAGCTTCTTGTGGATCAATGTCAGTACTAATTTCCGCACCATTTCCTAAAATGGTGATCTCATTATTACTTATTCTAGCAAAACCGCCCATAAGAGCTACCGTTAACCATCGATCTTTTAGCCGTATTCTCAAAAGACCTATATCTACAGCCGTGGCAATGGGGGCATGATTTGGTAATACCCCAATTTGTCCACTATTAGTAGATAAAATAATCTCTTTCACTTCAGAATCCCAAATCATTCGATTTGGAGTCAGTACACAAAGATTTAAGGTCATTTCTTCAATTTGCTCTCCTCTTCTAAGTTCATAGCTTTCGCGGTAGCTTCATCGATGTTACCCACCAAATAAAAGGCCTGCTCGGGAAGACCATCTAATTCTCCGGAAAGGATGAATTGAAACCCCCGAATTGTTTCTGCTAGACCAACATATTTCCCTGGAGAACCAGTAAAGACTTCTGCCACAAAGAAGGGTTGTGATAAGAAACGCTCAATTTTGCGTGCTCTTGCTACAGTTAAACGATCTTCTTCGGATAATTCGTCCAACCCAAGGATAGCTATAATGTCCTGAAGTTCTTTGTAACGTTGTGAAGTTTGCTTAACCCTTTGCGCAGTTTCATAATGTTCCTCGCCAACGATCCGAGGTTGTAACATAGTTGACGTTGAATCCAAGGGATCTACTGCTGGATAAATACCTTTGGCAGCTAATCCTCTTGATAATACGGTAGTAGCATCTAAATGTGCAAATGTCGTGGCAGGAGCAGGGTCGGTCAAATCATCCGCAGGTACATAAACTGCTTGAATCGATGTTATGGATCCTTCCTTGGTAGAAGTAATTCTTTCTTGCAAAGAACCCATTTCCGTACTAAGGGTAGGTTGATAACCCACTGCAGAAGGCATTCTACCTAATAAGGCAGAGACTTCGGACCCTGCTTGAACGAAACGAAATATATTGTCAATGAATAGAAGTACGTCTTGCTCATTAACATCTCGGAAATATTCCGCCATGGTTAGGGCAGTCAAGCCAACTCTCATACGAGCTCCTGGCGGTTCATTCATTTGACCATAGACTAGAGCCACTTTGGATTCTGCAATATTTTTTTCATTAATCACCCCGGATTCTTTCATTTCCATGTAGAGATCATTTCCTTCACGAGTACGTTCACCTACTCCGCCAAATACGGATACACCTCCGTGAGCTTTGGCAATGTTGTTGATCAATTCCATGATGAGTACTGTTTTACCCACTCCAGCTCCCCCAAATAGTCCGATTTTTCCTCCACGGCGATAGGGGGCTAAAAGATCCACAACTTTAATCCCTGTTTCAAAGATTGATAATTTTGTATCTAACTGTATGAAGGCGGGTGCAGATCTATGAATAGGAGATGTTGTGCGAGTATCGACAGGACCTAAATTATCAACGGGCTCTCCAAGGACGTTGAAAATTCGTCCGAGAGTAGCTCCCCCGACTGGAACACTTAGAGGAGCTCCCGTGTCAATCACTTTCATTCCTCTCGTCAGACCATCTGTAGCACTCATAGCTACAGCTCTCACTCGATTATTTCCTAATAATTGTTGTACTTCACAAGTTACATTAATTTGATGACCGACAGTATCTCGACCTTGAATTATCAAAGCATTATAAATATTAGGCATCTTGCCCGGTGGAAAAATGACATCCAGTACTGGGCCAATAATTTGAGCGATACGCCCTTGGTTTTGTTCTTCAAGTGTAGAAACCACAGGATCAGAAGTAATGGGATTGTTTCTCATAATCATAATAAATATGTCGAAATTCTTTTTTTTAAGAGTACTGAATCGAAAAGAAATATCCGATATCAAGTTGATCAGTTAATTCCATAATCAATTTTAGAAGAAATAAATGGGAGTTAGCATTCGATTGAGTTGGTACCACCTAATTGAATCCAATTCAATCCTTTACTCAGTGAATGAGTCAATTTTCAATTCTTTCTATTGTACTATTGTATTTTTTTGTTGTGCACCTATTCTTCTTTATATATCATATCTGTTCCCTTTTCTAGATGAATTATGACTCTTTTCACATCTAGGATTTACATATATAACATATATTACTGTCAAGAGAGGGGACCGGAGTCCTATATTCTTTCTTTTTCTTTCTATATTAGATATTTCTATTTACTATTTATTATCTTTTTTTATAATTGAAATTTATTCATTCTAGAATTCTAGAATTTCTTAATTCTAATTTATAATTCTATTAATTTATAATTCTATTTCTA